ATGCGCATTATTTTAATAGTGTAAATAAGCGTATTTTAGGCCCAAATTAAACTACTAGGGATTTTCCTGTTTCCGGGGGGTTTTCAGGAGTGTTAGTGATCCCACGAGTTTAGGGGGGTAGGGGGGTTTTACCCGCAAAAACCCCGGGTCGATATTAGATATCTTTCGAGTAAATATCACTATTTATGCTCATGATATCAATTATGTGGTTCTTTAGTAAAGTCTTTTCACCATTCATACTATTTCCTCGGTCTGCAAGCAGAATGTTCCACCTTGTATACTATCGCTGCGTGCACTGTGAAATGTTCATTGAAAGGAAAAGAGAAAAAAAGAACCAAATGCCCGATGGAGTGAGTGCTCGGCATGGGGGGTCTCTCGGAGATGTACTCCACCATTAACTTATGTAAGCGTTAATGAAAGTGGGAGGAGTAATATCAATTTATGGCCCTGAAGTAGGAACCAAATGCCAGGAATAATTCACTGTGTGAAACCCCCACGAATACTTGTCCCTCACCTTCAATAACCGTTGGCATTAAGAAATCAACTGATGGTCGGTTCTTACTACATCGCTAAGTTAGTTAGGAGAGATGTAAGGTAAAGGTATAACTTTACCTTGTGAGTTAATCGGTTCGATCTTAAGTGTCGCCTGTCTTTTATGAGTGTAATGTTAGTTAAGTCTTGACATGCTTTATGGATTACTTAGTTTTATGCTGTTGTATGAATGGGTAACACCTAGTTATGTTGATTAAACATATATGTACTTGAATGCTATTGAAATGGTTAATATAGATGTATGGTGTTAATACATATATGTACAAACGTACATATATGTATGCCACCAAGGAATAGTTTAGCGTAAGAATCCTAGCTTTGGGAGTTAGGGGCGGGAGTTAAAATCTCCCTTCTTTGAGCAACAGGGAAGAATCTAACCTCCGACCTTCGGCTTACAAGACCGACGCTCTCACATCTGAGCTACTGTTGCAGTTTCATTCCAGAACCTTGTTTTCTAATCAGCCGGCTAGTGGGGAGAGCACTAGAAACAGGGAAAAATATAAGAATGACGCAATTTGTCCGATAATAATGTAGGGGTGTTCTACGGGCATGCCTCCAATTCACGTGAGAATAACGACGTCTGCAATGAGAGCTCAGAATAGAAATTGAGTGAGGGGTCGGAAGGTGATCCCTCGTTGTTTCGAGGTGTGGAGGATGGGAACAATCATCAGTACAAGGATTGAGGCAAGGAGGGCGAGCACGCCTCCTAGCTTGTTGGGGATTGAGCGCAGGATAGCATACGCAAACAAGAAGTATCACTCAGGCTTGATGTGGGGTGGCGTGACCAGGGGGTTGGCAGGAGTGAAATTGTCTGGGTCTCCTAAGAGGTTTGGTGCGAAGAGTGCAAGGGATGCGAGTGCAGTGAGGAGTGCTGCAAAGCCCAGGAGGTCTTTGTAGGAGAAGTATGGGTGGAATGAAATTTTATCCGCGTCTGAATTCAGGCCGAGAGGGTTGTTTGAGCCCGTTTCGTGGAGGAAAAGAAGGTGGAGGAGGGTGGCACCGGCAATTAGGAAGGGGAAGAGGAAGTGGAAAGCAAAAAACCGGGTGAGGGTTGCATTATCTACTGAGAAGCCCCCTCAGATCCACTGGACAAGGGAGTTACCCACATAGGGGACTGCAGATAGAAGGTTGGTAATGACCGTGGCCCCTCAAAATGACATCTGCCCTCAGGGCAGGACGTAACCCACAAAGGCGGTTATTATAACAAGGAGGAGGAGAACTACACCGACGTTTCAGGTCTCTTTGTAGAGATATGAGCCGTAGTAAAGACCTCGGCCGATGTGCATATAGAGGCAAATGAAAAAGAAAGATGCACCGTTAGCGTGAATGTTTCGGATTAATCAGCCGTAGTTTACATCCCGGCAGATATGTCCGACGGAAGAGAAGGCGGTCGCAATATCAGAGGTATAATGTATAGCGAGGAAAAGTCCCGTAAGGATTTGGGTGATTAAGCAGAGGCTTAGGAGGGAGCCAAAGTTTCATAACGCCGAAATATTAGAGGGGGCAGGGAGGTCAACTAGTGCGTTGTTTGCAATTTTTAGTAGGGGGTGTGATTTTCGCAGGCTTGCCATTAGAGGTTCTTGTAGTTGAATAACAACGGTGGTTTTTCAAGCCATTAGTCCTGGTTAGAGTCCTGGCAGGAATTATGACCTATATTATGTCTTTATTCTTATTGGGGTTAGTGTTAGGGCTAGTAGCTGTTGCTTCTAACCCTTCCCCGTATTTTGCTGCCTTGGGTTTGGTGGTGGTGGCGGGCATGGGGTGTGGGGTTCTCATTGGCCACGGTGGGCCCTTTTTATCCTTGGTTTTGTTTCTCATCTATCTAGGGGGTATGCTGGTAGTATTTGCGTACTCAGCAGCTCTTGCTGCTGAGCCCTTCCCTGAGGGGTGGGGAAGCTGGCCCGTTGCGGCATACATGTTAATGTATGTGCTGGGGGTTGGGCTAGTGTCTAGCACTCTTTGAAGTGGCTGGTATGAGTCCTCCTGGGTACCGGCTGACGAGCTCGGGGACTTCTCTGTATTTCGGGGGGACATCGGAGGGGTGGCCCTTATGTACTCCTCGGGAGGGGGGATGTTGGTGATTAGTGCGTGAGTTCTCCTTCTTACACTCTTTGTTGTGTTAGAATTAACGCGGGGGTTAAGTCGAGGGGCACTTCGGGCTGTTTAATAAATTGTGAGTAGGACAGAGAGTGTAAGGGTGAGGAGAAAGAGAGAAAGGTAGGTTTTAATCAGGCCTTGTTGGGTGTTGCTAGTTGTTGTGATCAGGGGGATGTTGGAGGAAGCTACGGCTTTAGGGCCCGTTTTTTCAAGTCAGGTTTGATCCACTATTTGGCTTGCAACTGTTTGACCAAGGATTAAGCCAAGCTTGGGGGTGAGTCGGTGGACGATAGCTGGGAAAAAGCCAAGTATGTTGGAAAAATGGTGAGTGGTAAGAAGGGGGGTTGTTCGGTGCTGTTTGCTTGTGAGGGAGGCTAGTTCCAAGGCTAAGAGGAGGCCCGTGATGGTTACAACCAGGGCTGCTAGTTTAAGCAGTGGGGGTATGGTCATGACGGGGGTTTTAAGGGGAAGAATGCTTGAAGTAATTAGAAGGCCAGCAACAATGCTGCCTCATGCCAGGCGTTTGATGGGGTTGATAACGGCGGGGTTGTTTTCGTTAATTGGGGATAATGAGTTAAATCGAGGGTGGCCCATGGAGACGAAGAAGACTACACGGAGGCTGTAGATGGCTGTGAAGGACGTGGCCAGGAGGGTGAGAGTTAGGGCCCAGGCGTTTAGGTGAGATGTGTTTAGGGCTTCAATAATGGCGTCTTTTGAGAAGAAGCCTGCTAAAAAGGGAGTGCCCGTTAGAGCAAGGCTCCCGATCGTTAAGCATGAAGATGTAAAGGGGGTGAGACGGTGCATACCTCCCATTTTGCGGATGTCTTGCTCATCATTTAGGCTGTGAATAACCGAGCCTGAACACAGGAAAAGTATGGCTTTAAAGAAAGCGTGTGTGCAAATGTGCAGGAAGGCAAGTTGGGGTTGGTTGAGGCCGATAGTAACCATCATAAGGCCCAGTTGGCTGGATGTTGAAAATGCAACAATCTTTTTGATGTCATTTTGGGTGAGTGCACAGGTGGCAGTAAAAAGTGTGGTTAGGGCCCCGAGACAAAGGCAGGTGGTTAAAGCAGTCTGATTCCCCTCTAATAGGGGGCTCATCCGGATGAGTAGAAAAATACCGGCAACAACCATAGTGCTTGAATGTAGTAGGGCAGATACCGGTGTAGGGCCCTCTATTGCAGAGGGCAGTCACGGGTGGAGCCCGAATTGGGCTGACTTACCGGTTGCGGCGAGAATCAGCCCAAGTAATGGTAGTGTGAGGTCAAAGTCTTTAGAGGCTGAAAAGACTTGTTGCATTTCTCAGGAGTTAAAGTTCATGGCCATTCATGCCATGGCAAGAATTAGTCCAATATCACCTACGCGGTTGTACACAACCGCCTGAAGGGCAGCGGTGTTAGCATCTGCTCGTCCGTATCATCACCCGATGAGAAGAAAAGACATAATACCGACTCCTTCCCAGCCAATAAAGAGTTGAAATAGATTGTTCGCAGTAACCAGGACGACCATAGCGATGAGGAAGATTAGCAGGTATTTAAAGAATCGATTTATGTTAGGGTCTGCGTGCATATATCATGTTGCAAATTCGAGAATTGATCATGTCACATAAAGGGCAATTGGTGTGAAAATAACAGAGTAGTAGTCAAATTTAAAGCTGATGTTTACGTCAAAGCAGTAGGTATTCATCCAGGTTCAGGAGGTAACGATTGTTTCTGCCCCCTCGTTAAAAAATAGAAATAGTGGAAAGAGACTGACAAAAAAAGCAAGTTTAACCCCGGTTTTAACATGCGAGGCGGCTCAAGAAGCTGGCTGGGGGTGGGGGGTTAGTGTTGAAAGGACGGGGTAGGCTAATAATGCTAGGATGATAATTAAGCTGGTCGTTATTATTAGGGAAGGGGGGTGCATAGCTACTACTTGGATTTGCACCAAGAGTTTTTGGTTCCTAAGACCAACGGATGAGCTGTTATCCTTTAGAAGCATTTCGAGTGAGCTTTGGGGTCCAACCAAAGATGCGGAGATTAGCAGTCTTCGCTGCTGCGAGCCTCTCTCGGTGGATAAGGGGGATTTAACCCCTGTTTCTAGAATCACAATCTAACGTTTTTGTTAAACTATATCTACATGAGGTTCAGCCTCAGATTAGCTCAGGTTTAAGAACAAGAAGTAAAAGGGGGAGGAGGTGGAGGGCTATTAAGAGGTGTTCACGGGTGTGGGAGGGGTCAAGGGCGAGGACATGTGCGGGGATGGGCCCTCGTTGGGTTATTAGGAATATGTACAGGGAATAGCTGGCTGTGATGAGGGTTCCGACCCCAGTCAGTAGAAGGGTTCATCAGGACCAGTTGAATAGGGAGGTGATAATTATGAGTTCCCCCATGAGATTGGGGAGAGGGGGAAGTGCGAGGTTGGCAAGGCTGGCGATGAATCATCAGGTCGTTATAAGAGGGAGGGCCATCTGTAGGCCTCGGGCAAGCAGCATGGTTCGGCTGTGGGTTCGCTCATAATTTGTGTTGGCGAGGCAGAAGAGGGCTGAGGATGTGAGACCGTGTGCGATTATGAGAATTAGTGCCCCAGTGAAGCCCCAGGGTGTCTGGGTAAGAATGCCGCCTACAACAAGGCCCATGTGACTCACAGAAGAGTAAGCAATCAGGGACTTTAAGTCCGTCTGGCGGAGACAGATCGAGCCTGTTATGATAACCCCCCATAATGCAAAAACAATAAAGGGGTAGCTGAGTTCTTTAGTGAGGGGGTCTAGTACGACTACGATTCGTATCATGCCGTAGCCCCCGAGTTTTAGAAGAACGGCGGCTAGGATCATAGAGCCCGCTACTGGGGCTTCTACATGGGCTTTAGGGAGTCAAAGATGGACTCCATAGAGGGGTATTTTTACTAAGAATGCAAGGAGGCAGCCGGCCCATCAAAGTTTATCCCCGCAAGATACCAGTTGCAAAGGGTCTGCATATGGGAGGGTCAGGATGGAAAGAGTGCCAACACTTCCTTGAAGGAGTAGGAGGGCAACGAGTAGTGGGAGAGAGCCGGCTAGAGTATAGAAGAGGAAGTACACCCCTGCGTTTAGTCGTTCGGTTTGGTTACCCCATCGGGTGATAATGATTATGTTGGGAATGAGGGTGGCCTCAAACATTACGTAGAACATAATAACTTCGGTTGCCCCAAAGGCCAGGATCAGGAAGACCTGAAGGGATGTTAGGAGGGTGATGTACATGCGTTGGCGATTCACAGGCTCAGTTGCCGTATGGCGTTGGCTCGCAAGGATTATTAGGGGCAGAAGCCAACAAGTGAGTACTAGAAGGGGGGTGGAGAGGGCGTCTGTTGCCAGGTACGGGCTGAGGTTTGATCATCCGGTCTCCGACATATTTACTAATCATGAAAGGCTGAGTACAGCAATGATAAGGCTGTGGGCGAGGGTTGTGGGTCAGAGCCACTTTGGTTTGGTTGCCCAGGTTGTGGGGATAAGCATCAGGGTGGGGATTAGAACTTTTAGCATTGTAAGAGGTTCAGGCTTTGTAGGCGGTCGGTTCCATGGGTCCGTGCAGTGGCTACTAATAAGGCGAGACCTGCGCTTGCTTCACAGGCTGAAAATGCTAGGAGGAGCATGGGGGCCGCAGAGAAACTAGTGGAACCAAGTTGTAAGGTTCACAGGGAAAGGGCGATAAACAAAGAGAGTATCATTCCTTCTAGGCATAAAAGGGCGGAGAGGAGATGTGTTCGGTGAAAGGCTAGACCAGCTAGTCCTAGTATGAAGGCCGATGAGAAGGCAAAGTGGACAGGGGTCATTAGGTAATTATGGACTTTAACCACAAGTTTTTGAGCCGAAATCAAAGGTTTTTCTTAAACTAATTGCCTATTCGGCTCATTCCAGGCCGCCTTGAAGCCACTCGTAAATTAGGCCCAAGGTAAGTAGGGCGAGCACGGCTGTGGCTCAGGCGAAGGTTAGTAAGGGGGACGCTAATTGATCCCCTCACGGCAGGGGGAGCAGAAGGGCAATTTCCAGGTCGAAAAGCAAGAAGAGGATGGCAACGAGGAAAAATCGCAGGGAAAAGGGCAGACGGGCGGAGCCAAGAGGGTCAAATCCGCACTCATAAGGCGAGAGCTTTTCGTGATCGGGGGTCATTTGAGGGAGTCAGAAAGAGACAAGGGCCAGGATAATTGAAAGTGTGGTGGTGATGGCAATTACAGTTGTAACTAGGTTCATTATCTTTCCTTGGGCTTTAACCAAGACCGGGTGATTGGAAGTCACTTATACTAACGTTAGTACTAGAAAGATTAAGATCCTCATCAATAGATGGAGATATATAGGAACAGTCAGACGACGTCTACGAAGTGTCAGTATCAGGCAGCTGCCTCGAACCCGAAATGGTGCTCGGATGTAAAATGGTACCGGACCTGGCGATACAAGCAAACGGCAAGGAAGGTTGAGCCAATGATCACGTGTAGGCCATGGAAGCCAGTTGCTACAAAAAAGGTGGATCCATAAACACCGTCTGCAATTGTGAAAGGGGCTTCGTAGTACTCTAAGCCTTGTAGGAAGGTGAAATAAAAGCCAAGAAGAATGGTGAGTCCGAGGGAGTGGACGGCCTGTTTTCGTTCACCTTCCATAATACTGTGATGTGCCCAGGTTACTGTAACTCCGGAGGCAAGTAGTACAGCTGTGTTAAGTAGAGGGACTTCAAAAGGATCAAGGGTGCTTACTCCTGTTGGGGGTCAGCAGCCCCCTAATTCAGGGGTGGGTGCGAGACTTGCGTGATAAAAAGCTCAGAAGAAGCCCAAGAAGAAGAATACTTCAGAGGTAATGAACAGAATTATACCGAATCGAAGTCCTTTTTGTACAGGGGGCGTGTGGTGTCCTTGAAATGTTCCTTCCCGAATGATGTCTCGTCATCATTGGTATATTGTAAGTAGGAGAAGGGCAGTCCCAAGTGTTATTAAGACTGTTGACTGGAAGTGGAACCAGGTCGCAAGACCTGATGTCATTAGTAGGGCGGCAATTGCCCCCGTAAGAGGCCAAGGGCTGGGGTCGACTATGTGGTAGGGGTGTGCTTGATGGGCCATTAGACATTCTCTTGAAGATAAAGGGATAGGAGTAGTACAAATACGTAGGCTTGAATCATTGCTACAGCAATCTCCAGAAGGGTTAGAAGGACAAGAACAGCGGACGTCACGATTGCTACTGTTGGCATAGAAGGTGCGAGGGTGAAGGCAGCGGTGGCAATTAATTGCATTAAAAGATGTCCGGCTGTTAGGTTGGCTGTTAGTCGGACCCCCAGTGCTAGGGGACGAATGAATAGACTAATTGTTTCGATAATAATTAAAATGGGGATTAGGGGCCCGGGGGTTCCTTCTGGCAGAAGATGGCCTAGTGCATGGGTTGGCTGGTTTCGCATCCCGATAATCACTGTTGCGAGTCACAGAGGGGTGGCAAGTCCCAGGTTTAGTGAGAGTTGTGTTGTAGGGGTGAATGTATAGGGAAGAAGGCCTAGCATATTTAGAGAGATAAGGTAGATTATCAAGGAGGCGAAAAGGGCGGCCCATTTGTGTCCACCAAGGTTTAGGGGGAGGAGAAGTTGTAGGGTGAAGCGATTGATAAATCAACCCTGGAGGCTTAGGAAGCGGTTGTTAAGTCAGCGTGTGGTGGGGGTGGGGAATAGAATTCAGGGGATAGTGAGGGCAATGGCAATTAGGGGGATACCCAGAAGCGTGGGGCTCATAAACTGGTCGAAGAAGCTTAATGTCATGGTCAGGTTCAAGAGTCTGCTTTGGGCTTCTCGGCGCTTTGAAGTGTAGGTTCGTTGGGGAAGGTGTGTGCAATTACTTTGGGGGGAATTACAACTAAAAAAACCAGTCACGAAAAAACTAGAATAGCTAGTCAGGGGGCGGGGTTGAGCTGTGGCATGTCGCTAGGGGTGGTTCGGAGTCACCAATCTTTAGCTTAAAAGGCTAACGCTATACCGAATTTAGCTTCTTAGCGAGGCGTCTTCGAGTATTCGGGATGACCAGTTTTCAAAGTGTTCTAGAGGGACTGCTTCAACTACAATGGGCATAAAACTGTGATTTGCTCCACAAATCTCTGAGCATTGTCCATAAAAGATTCCAGGGCGTGTTGCAATAAAGGCTGTTTGGTTAAGACGGCCTGGGACTGCGTCTATTTTAATGCCGAGGGAGGGAACTGCTCATGAGTGGAGGACATCATCGGCGGAGACCAGGACACGAATAGGGGCTTCTACGGGAATAACCATGCGATGATCTGCTTCTAGGAGGCGGAATTGGCCGGGTAGTAGGTCTTGTGTTGGGATTATGTACGAATCAAACCCGAGGTCTTCGTAGTCTGTGTATTCATAGCTTCAGTACCACTGGTGTCCTACGGCTTTAATGGTCAACAGGGGGCTGTTGATTTCATCTATAAGGTAGAGAATACGAAGAGAGGGAAGGGCAATAAGGATCAGAATAACTGCCGGGAGGACAGTTCAGATAATTTCGATTTCTTGGGAGTCTAGTACATATTTGTTTGTCAATTTCGTGGAAATCATAGCGACAATAATGTAAAGTACGAAGGCGCTGATTAGGAGGACTACTATTAAGGCGTGGTCGTGAAAGTGAAGGAGTTCTTCTATTACAGGTGAAGCTGCATCTTGAAAGCCTAGCTGTGAGGGATGTGCCATTAAAGGGCAAGACACGCGGGGGTTTAACCCACAACTTCGCCTCGACAAGGCGGCGTAATAACTAGTTTTACTAGTGTCTTATAAAGAAAGTGACAGAGCGGTTATGTGGTTGGCTTGAAACCAACCCATGGGGGTTCGACTCCTCCCTTTCTCGTTAGTTGGGTTGAACTTGAACAAATGCAGGTTCTTCGAATGTGTGATAGGGTGGAGGGCAACCGTGTAGTCACTCAACATTTGTTGCTGTGAGTTCGACGGCTAGGACTTCACGTTTAGCTGCAAAGGCTTCTCAAATAATGAACAGGAACAGTACTACTGCTACCAGGGATACTAGGGATCCGATTGAGGAGACGGTGTTTCAGAGAGTGTAGGCATCTGGGTAGTCTGAGTATCGTCGGGGCATTCCGGCCAGGCCTAGGAAGTGTTGGGGGAAGAATGTTAAATTAACACCTGCAAACATGATGGCAAAGTGGATTTTTGTTCAGGTGCCGTGGAGTGTGTATCCTGAAAAGAGGGGGAATCAGTGTACAAAGCCCCCTACGATGGCAAATACTGCTCCCATAGATAGTACGTAGTGGAAGTGGGCTACTACGTAGTACGTATCATGTAGAACGATATCAAGGGATGAGTTTGCAAGAATAATTCCTGTTAGGCCCCCTACAGTGAAAAGGAAGATAAACCCAAGGGCTCATAGAAGGGGGGCTTCTCATTTGATAGACCCCCCGTGAAGGGTTGCAAGTCAGCTAAAGACTTTTACACCTGTGGGAATGGCGATAATTATGGTAGCAGAGGTGAAGTATGCGCGGGTGTCTACGTCCATCCCAACTGTAAACATATGATGTGCTCATACAATAAACCCTAGAAGGCCAATGGCCATCATAGCTCAGACCATGCCCATATAGCCGAAAGGTTCTTTCTTACCAGAGTAGTACGCAACAATATGGGAAATCATCCCAAAGCCAGGAAGAATTAGAATGTATACTTCTGGGTGGCCGAAGAACCAGAATAGGTGTTGATAAAGAATGGGGTCACCCCCGCCTGCTGGGTCGAAGAAGGTGGTGTTTAAATTTCGGTCTGTTAGGAGCATTGTAATGCCAGCAGCTAGGACTGGAAGGGAGAGAAGGAGAAGGACTGCAGTGATGAGAACGGCCCATACGAAAAGGGGCGTCTGATACTGAGAGATAGCAGGAGGTTTTATGTTAATAATGGTTGTAATAAAGTTAATTGCCCCGAGAATTGAGGAGATACCTGCTAAGTGGAGGGAGAAGATGGTTAGATCAACGGATGCTCCGGCATGGGCCAAGTTACTGGCGAGAGGGGGGTATACTGTTCACCCTGTCCCTGCCCCGGCTTCTACACCAGAAGAGGCGAGAAGAAGCAGGAAAGAAGGGGGGAGTAATCAAAAGCTTATGTTGTTTATTCGAGGGAATGCTATATCGGGAGCTCCGATCATTAGTGGGATGAGTCAGTTTCCAAACCCGCCGATCATAATTGGCATTACTATAAAGAAAATTATTACGAAAGCATGTGCAGTAACAATTACGTTATAGATTTGGTCGTCGCCCAAGAGGGCGCCAGGTTGGCTTAACTCTGCTCGGATGAGAAGGCTTAATGCTGTGCCTACTATTCCGGCTCATGCACCAAATACTAGATAAAGGGTGCCGATGTCTTTGTGATTAGTTGAGAAAAATCAGCGTGTGGTGGCCACAGGTAGGATGGCTGAGTTTTAAGCGGTGGATTGTAACCCCATAGACAGAGGTTCAATCCCTCTTCTTACCAACCCAAGCCCTGAGGTGTTATCATGTGAGATTGCAAATCTTAAGAAGCAGGCTAGACACCTGCCGGGGCTTTCCCCCGCCTCTAAACCGTTGAAACAGGCGGGGGAAAGGTAGGCGGATGCTCGCTGGTTTAAGCGCTTAGCTGTTAACTAAGAATTTGCAGGATCGAGGCCTGCCCACCTAGGAAGGCTTTAGCTTAATTAAAGTGTCTGTGTTGCATGCAGAAGATGTTGGTTAGTGTCCCGCAAGTCTTATCAGGGGCTGGGAGATTTTCACTCCCGCTTAGGGCTTTGAAGGCCCTCGGTCTTGTGTTAGCCTAAGCCCCTTAGGGGGCTAGTAGTGTGATCGCGGCCGGGGCTAGAGGGAGTAGCAATAATGTTGCAGTGGTCGAAATGGCTACGGGTAACGAGGATTGTGAGGAATGGAGGCGTCAGGGGGTAGTACCCGTTGTATTATTTGGTGATATAGTAAGGGTTATGGCGTAGGACAAACGCAGGTAGAAGTAGAGACTTAAGAGTGCGCTGAGGGCAGCCAGGGTAGCGGTGGTTGCAAGGTCTTGGTTGGCAAGCTCTTGTAAGATTAGCCATTTTGGTATAAAGCCTGTAAGAGGTGGAAGTCCTCCTAGGGATAGTAGAACAAGGGGGACAAGGGCTGTAAGGGCAGGTGCTTTTGCTCAAGACGTAGCGAGCGCGTTGACGTTAGTTGAGCCGTTCAGTTTAAATACAAGGAAAGTTGAAAAGGTCATGATAAAATAGGTAACAAGGGTGAGGAGGGTTAAAGAGAAGGAGAACTGAAGTACCAAGACTATTCAGCCAAGATGGGCAATGGAGGAGTAGGCAAGGATCTTCCGCAGTTGTGTTTGATTCAGCCCGCCTCAACCTCCTACAAGTGTAGATGCAAGGCCGAGGACAATTAGAAGGGTCGGGTTGTGAGAGTGAATTTGTACGAGCAGTGCAAAGGGGGCCAGTTTTTGTCAAGTGGAGAGAATAAGCCCTGTGGTTAAATCAAGGCCTTGGAGTACTTCGGGGAGTCATGAGTGAACGGGGGCAAGTCCCACTTTTAATGCTAGAGCCAAGGTGATTAAGGTGATGGGGAGTGGGTGGGACATCTGTTGGATGTCTCATTGTCCTGTTAGTCACGCATTAGTAGTGCTGGCAAAGAGAAGTATTGCTGCTCCTGTGGCTTGTGTGAGGAAGTACTTGGTGGAGGCTTCAACTGCTCGTGGGTGGTGATGCTGTGCTATTAAGGGGATAATAGCAAGCGTGTTCATTTCGAGGCCCATTCATGCGAGTAGTCAGTGAGAGCTGGCGAATGTTAGGGTGGTCCCTAGGCCAAGACCAAAAATGAGGGTGGCTAAAATGTAGGGGTTCATTAGTGAAGGAAGGGGTTTAACCAACATATTTGGGGTATGGGCCCAAAAGCTTATTTAGCTTACTTTACTAGGAAGTGGTGTAGTGGAAGCACTAAGAGTTTTGATCTCTTCAGGTAGGGTTCGAACCCCTTCTTTCTAAGGAGTTGGGGGGACTTTAACCCCCATGGTTCACTCTATCAAAGTGGCCCTATGCTTCAGGCACAGCTCCGTCGTTATAGCTGGGGAGGAAGACCAGCAAAGGCAATAGGGAGGGCAAGGTGTCAGATGACCAGGGATAATGTCAGAGGGAGAAAATTTTTCCAGATTAGATGCATGAGCTGGTCGTATCGGAAACGAGGGTAGGAAGCTCGGACTCAGAGGAAAACAACGGAGAGAAGGGCCGCTTTGGTTATCAAGTTCACGGCGGTTAGCTCTGGAAAGGCGGGAATGTGGGAGGCGCCCAGGAAGAGCGTGGCGGAAAGTGTGTTTATAAGCAAAATGTTGGCGTACTCCGCTAGAAAGAATAGTGCGAAGGGGCCCCCTGCATATTCTACATTAAAGCCCGAAACCAATTCTGACTCCCCCTCAGTAAGGTCAAAGGGTGCACGATTGGTTTCAGCTAGAGTAGAAATGTATCACATGGCCGCCAGAGGTCAGGCAGGCAGAATTAGTCAGACGCTTTCTTGGGCAATGTTGAAGGTCTGGAGCGTGAAGCCGCCAGTGAAAATAATAATGCTTAGAAGGATTAGGCCCAGGCTGACTTCATACGAAATAGTCTGAGCTACCGCCCGAAGGGCCCCAATAAGGGCATACTTTGAATTAGATGCTCATCCTGAGCCTAGAATCGAATAAACGGCCAGACTAGACAAGGCAAGAATAAACAGGATCCCCAGGTTAAGATCAACAACTGGGTATGGTAGGGGCATGGGGGCCCAGAGGGTGAGTGCAAGGGTAAGGGCTAGTATAGGGGTGAGGAGAAATAAGAGGGGGGAGGCGGTAGACGGGCGAATGGGTTCTTTAATAAATAGTTTTAGCCCATCTGCGATGGGTTGTAAGAGTCCGTAAGGCCCTACAATGTTGGGGCCTTTTCGTAGTTGTATGTACCCAAGCACTTTCCGTTCTAGAAGTGTAAGAAAAGCGACGGCCAGGAGGACGGGTACAATGAAGGCGAGGGGGTTGATTAGATGTGTAATAAGTGCAGATATCATAGCTAAGGAGAGGACTTGAACCTCTGTGGAAAGGGCTTAGGTCTTTTGCAATTACCGGGCTCTGCCACCTTAACATGCCGTTTTCTCAGGCTGGGTTGTATGCCCTCTTACCTGTTTTAGTTGATTTCAACAGGTGAGGGTGAGGCGTACTTGCAGTATGGGCCTCTCCTTTTCGGTCCTTTCGTACTAGAAAAGAGCATAGCATAGATAGAAACTGACCTGGATTACTCCGGTCTGAACTCAGATCACGTAGGACTTTAATCGTTGAACAAACGAACCCTTAATAGCGGCTGCACCATTAGGATGTCCTGATCCAACATCGAGGTCGTAAACCCCCTTGTCGATATGGGCTCTAAAAGAGGATTGCGCTGTTATCCCTAGGGTAACTCGGTCCGTTGATCGGCATTGCCGGATCTTGCTGGTCAGATATTCTGTTGCCTAGAGCTGTGGCTCTTGGCTGTAGGAGGGTGGTGCTCCCATTCCACGTGGGGGTTTTTTAATGCCCCGCGGTCGCCCCAACCAAAGACATTCGGGCAGGCTTCATTTAGTTTGATCCTGTATTCAGGGGGTGTTAACGTGATCTGCTTTGGTGTCTAAAGCTCCATAGGGTCTTCTCGTCTTATGTGTATATTCCCGCTTCTGCACGGGAAGATCAATTTCACTGACTGGAGAGAGGAGACAGTTAAGCCCTCGTTTTGCCATTCATACAGGTCTTCATTTAAAAGACAAGTGATTGCGCTACCTTCGCACGGTCAAAATACCGCGGCCGTTAAACTCATGGTCACAGGGCAGGCAGGACCTCTTATTTCTTAAGTTTGCAAGAGGCGATGTTTTTGGTAAACAGGCGAGGCTTCATATGTTTGCCGAGTTCCTTCTCTTTCTTTTAGTCTTTCCTTATTGGCACACCTGTGTGGGGTTAACGATCTTTTCTTGAATGTTCTTCTAGTTGTTTGGTCTATTATTCAGGGCCCTCTTTGTTTGGGGTCGTTAAGGGTCGGCGGGGTGTCCGTTCCGACGTACACATGTGCAAGGAGAGAGTCTGAGGCTCTCTTGTTACTCATATTAGCATAGTCACCCCCATGTAGGCATGGGGCGGTTCAGTATGTATAGGGGGATAAGATTAGTTGATCAGGATAAGAAGGGTAGGGTTTATATCTGAGCTTTAACGCTTTCTATGGGGATGGCTGCTTTTAGGCCCACCAAAATATTTGCCTTTGGTTTATTATGATCTTTACCCTCCTGGGAAAGTTGTGTCTTGGTTCAAAGGGGCTGTACCCCCTTTGACTAACTCTTGTGGTTTCTCTATGCATCAGTAGGGGTAAAACTAAGGTGAAGTGAGAAGCCATAAGGCTGAACTTCTATTCATTTCTTGAACAACCAGCTATAACTAAGTTCGGTAGGTCTGTCACCTCTACTCAAAGCTCGTCCCACTCTTTTGCCACAGAGACGGGTGTGCCCTATTAATAGGCTGTCTTGGAGTAGCTCACTTAGTTTCGGGGCGTCAAACTAAAGTACTCTTTGCTTGGTATACACTCACTAAATCATGATGCAAAAGGTACGAGCTTTAATCTCTGCTTCTCTAGGCTTTACTGATTTCTTTCACTTCTTTTTCAGCTTTCCCTTGCGGTACTTTCTCTATTGCGCCGTAAGCCCTTTTCTATCGCCTATACTTAGGGGGAAAAATGGTTTGTTTAAATAAACTCTAGTGTACTTAGGGGGTATTAATGGTGGTTTGTTGGGGTTGTGTGGGTGGGCTAGCTGTTAGGCGTCAGGGCGATCCGACTTGCACGGATGACTTCTCAGTGTAAGGGAGATGCTTTTCTAGCTTAGCTACGCTCTGATTTTTCCAAGCGCACCTTCCGGTACACTTACCATGTTACGACTTGCCTCCCCTTTGCCCTTTTTAGGGTTTAGTTAATTGAATTAGCAGGCTTGGGGAGAGTGACGGGCGGTGTGTGCGCGCTTCAGGGCCAATTTCAGCGGAACACTCTATTTTCCGCTTACTGCTAAATCCTCCTTCAGGTGTATATTTCAGAACACCATCCGTATTTGCTATTATAGCAAATGTAGCCCATTTCTTCCCTTCCCATGCGCTACACCTCGACCTGACGTTTAGGGCTATGCCAGTTTTGCTTACTATTAGACCTTCACAGGGTAAGCTGACGACGGCGGTATATAGGCGGGGAAAACAAGGAAAGGTGAGGTTGAACGGGGGTTATCGGTTCTAGAACAGGCTCCTCTAGGTGGATCTAAAGCACCGCCAAGTCCTTTGGGTTTCAAGCTGATGCTCGTAGTTCCCAGGCGGATAGTGGGCGTAGGTCACTATCAAGGTTTAGGGCTAGGCATAGTGGGGTATCTAATCCCAGTTTGTGTCCTAGCTTTCGTGGGTTCAGTACGAATAAAGTCACCTTCGTGGTTGAACTTCTTGTCTTCGGATGCGTATAACAGCCTTGAAGATGTTCGACTTTAGTTTAGTTTTTACTTAACCACTCTTTACGCCGATGTCTTTCAACTTGGGCCTCTCGTATAACCGCGGTGGCTGGCACGAGTTTTACCGGCCCTCTTAGCTTTGACTAAGTCAAGTTTTCACTTATGGCTTAATGTTTATCACTGCTGAGTTCCCTTGAGGGTGTGGCTAAGCAAGGCGTCATGGGCTTAATGGGGTGTGCCTGATACCAGCTCCTTGTTCCCGGGCGGGGAACTGTAGGGCATTCTCACAGGGGGGCGGATACTTGCATGTGTAAGTTTGGCTAAAGTTGATAGTAAAGTCAGGACCAAGCCTTTGTGCTTGCGGAGCTTCCTAGGGCCCATTTTAACATCTTCAGTGTTATGCTTTAGTTAAGCTACGCTAGC